TATTAGAATTCTTTTATCAATAGATGTTCATTTGTACGTTTTTCATATATATAGGACAAGTCTTCGTATAAGAAAAAAATTTCCGCTCAAATACAATTAGAATGAACGAGAAATAGAACGAATTGTGAACCACTAATGAACTGAGAGGATACGATAAATAATTCGGGAATCAAATGGGACTTTTTGGGGATAGAGGGACTTGAACCCTCACGATTTTTAAAGTCGACGGATTTTCCTATTACTATAAATTTCATTGTTGTCGATATTGACATGTAGAATGGGACTCTATCTTTATTCTCGGAATATTCGATATCTTTTTCAACCTCGAATTGATTCACAAAAATTCTTTTAATTATCATTAAAATTAAAAGAAATACGAACTCGGGTTGTCACTAATCATTTGGAGATACTATTTCAGTACGGATACATTTATCCTTCACCTTTATTGAATTTTGATGGAAGAATTCCGTTACTAACGCAACGCAGCCAACTCCATTTGTTAGAACATCTTCCATTGAGTCTCTGCACCTATCCTATCTCTTTTTTATTATCGCTTTCTGAACACTTGTTTGTTTTGATAAAAATGGATTTGGCTCAGGATTGCCCACTTTTAATTCCAGGGTTTCTCTGAATTTGAAAGTTATCACTCGGTAGGTTTCCATACCAAGGCTCAATCCAATTAAGTCCGTAGCGTCTACCAATTTCGCCATATCCCCTTTTGCTTTGTAATTAGGATATCATTATCTAACGTTTTACTTTTGCTTTCAGTGTTATATTATGATGGGACTATTGAATTCAACAATTCAATATACAATATTGATCGATACATAGTATTTCTATACTAGAAAAAGAGTATAGTAAATAATATTACTATATTCTAAATATATAATATCCTTACGCCTAATAGTATAATTAGGCGTATATATTATATATATATATTTTTTTTACCAATATATATCGGTTTTAGCGTGCTATTTTGAATGCTTTAAGGGTCGATTCTTTTGTTTTCATCTTATCTGGTATCTTTCCGAACGAAAAATAACTTAAAGGGAATTTTTTTACTCTTAATATTGAATAATTTAATAGCCATAACAAATCTAATGGATATAACTTATAATTCTTTTTTTTTAAGAATTTTACTAAAAAAAATATAATTATATTAGTAAATATAGAATAGTAAAAAAAACTAATATTCAATGCAATTGTCATTTGAATTAAAAAAAATCTTACTAACTAATTAAACTGTTGATTATTGATACTCATATATTTTATAAGATAAATAGCTGGAAATTTTATATTGCTATATTGATATAGTAATTGTTATGTGAAGAGTTAATAGCTAAGATTCCAGTAGTTTACTAAATTCCTATGTGTGTAGAATTTATGTTAAGCGAGCCCGCTTAGCTCAGAGGTTAGAGCATCGCATTTGTAATGCGATGGTCATCGGTTCGACTCCGATAGCAGGCTTTTCTCCATTTGTTTAATTTTTATTTTTTACATAATTGATAATGTAAAATCAAAGAAATTGAAAAAAAGCTTCTTCTCCTTTTCCCAAAGGGCACCCTTCTATTATCTCATATGAACTTCCAATTAAAAAAAATTCGGGGCGATTGATCTATATAGACTAAATCGATCAAGAAAACAATCCTTACTTTATTTTTATATTCTTAATATTTTAATATAATATTATTTCATATTTTTTTAGTATTTAATAGTTTTCAATTAATTAAGCTTTATATTTAATATTAATACGATAAAGTATATATATATATAATATATTAAGGACGGGATAGTGATACAATTCATCTAATTATTCTTTCGAATTATTTTTTGTAGTAAAAATATTTAAATAACTTTCCATTTATTTATTATTTAATTTAAAATTATTTTTTATAATTTTTATATTTATCATTTAGTTTAGTTTAATTGCCTTTAGGTTTGTGCAACTTTATAAGGAGTCTTTATGTCGCGTTACAGAGGGCCTCGTTTCAAAAAAATCCGTCGTCTGGGAGCTTTACCAGGACTAACCACTAAAAAGCCTATAGCTGGAAACTATCTTAGAAACCAATTACGCCCCGTTAAAAAATCTCAATATCGTATTCGTTTAGAAGAAAAACAAAAATTGCGCTTTCATTATGGTCTTACAGAACAACAATTACTTAAATACGTTCATATCGCCGGAAAAGCAAAAGGGTCAACAGGTCAAGTTCTACTACAATTGCTTGAAATGCGGTTGGATAACATCCTTTTTCGATTAGGTCTAGCTTCGACTATTCCTCAAGCCCGCCAATTGGTTAACCATAGACATATTTTAGTTAATGGTGGTAGAGTAGATATACCAAGTTATCGCTGTAAACCCCGCGATATTATTACAGTGAGAGATGAGCAAAAATCTAAGGCTCTGGTTCAAAATTATCTTGATTCATCTTCGCATGAGGAATTGCCAAAACATTTGACTCTTCACCCATTCCAATATAAAGGATCAGTCAATGAAATACTAGATAGTAAATCGGTCCGTTTGAAAATAAATGAATTGCTAGTTGTAGAATATTATTCTCGTCAGACTTAAAACTAACTAAAATAAGAGGGAGTCGGAGAATTTTGCCCTTACTTTACACCCATATAAAGAGTCTCGAAGCAAGGGATTTTCTTTTTTTTCCGATTGATGTATCATAGATTGATAGGGATATTTTAATTCCTTTCTTTACTAGTATTTTACAGATTACAGAAATTGGGATTTAGGAATATCGAAACCAGATCAAAGAAAGCCCTAACTGTTGGAAGAATGGCATCCTTTGTTATTTTATTTGAGATATTTCGGTCAATAACATTAACATTGATGAATTAGGTGAAGGGTATGGAAAGAGAGGGATTCGAACCCTCGGTAAACAAAAGCCTACATAGCAGTTCCAATGCTACGCCTTGAACCACTCAGCCATCTCTCCTCCATAATGATAAAGTAAAGTTTAATAAATCGAGATCGAGTGAATAGTGATTTATATTAGGTTTTTGGATAAATGTGTACACTCTATTTTAACAAAAAAAAATAGAAAAACTTTGTCAAATCCTTAGTCGAGGTTGGGTAGATGAGATAATTTTGTTGGACAAACTGGTAAAAACAGTAAATAAAGGTATCTATTCATGTTTACGAAGACAGTATTCCTTATTTTATTTTCTAATTTTTATACTGGATTAAATTTGTTAATTGTAACAACTCCACCGATTTATCATTTTTTTTACTATCTTTAATGGCTACCTTTAAGATCATCATTCTATTTAGTTTAGACCATTATTCTATTTTCATACATCATAGAACGATTATTCTATTCTTTCTACTCTTTCGATCATACTCATAATTTAATCAAAACTTCTTGAATTATACTACAGATTAGAATAAATTTGTCGATTCTTCAACTTTGAAGAAATCGGAATGTTTTCCCATATTCTTAATACTACTCTATTTACATTTGGGTGAAATCTAATCGTCTTCAATTAGTTTTTATGGATTCCTGCAAAAAAGAAACAATTTGAGTAGGGGTTTCGTTTTAATTATTCTGTTTTTATGTTATTTCGTACTGTCAAATTTCGCCGGTTGTGGGATTTTTTTCTCACGAAGGTAATTAAAAGAAATTAAAAAATGAATTAATGTCTATGTCTAGATCTCGAATAAATGGAAATTTTATTGATAAGACCTTTTCGATTGTAGCTAATATCTTATTACGAATAATTCCGACAACTTCGGGCGAGAAAGAAGCATTCGCTTATTACAGAGATGGTGCGATTTGATTATTTTTTATTTAGTTATTTTATACTTTTCTTTAATTTTTAAAATGTAATTTTTTTTTAGTTATTTATATTTTTTAACGTTCTTAGGAGAAAGTTTTATATTATTCGGGATATAAAGAAAAAAATTATTTGAAAGAAATCTACGCTTGTTGAAGGTGAAGTTTATAAATAAAACAAGCCCTTCTGTCGTGTATCCCTGATTAATGCAACCTCAAACCTTCAATTGTTGATTATAGAGTATTGAGCGAAAGGTTACACCTATGGTTGGGTAGGTCAAACCTATTCCACTAGTACCAATAGGGGGCATAGAGAAAGAGGCGCTACTCCTCGGAATCAACAACAGGAAAACTTTGTTATAAATTATCCCTTCCCTTTTCTTTATCAGGATCGGGACTAATAAGAATGGTTGGGACAACAAGCACCCATCTCGTTCGTGTTTTGGATACCCATATACCCATCGAAAACTGTTGAAGTGACTAATTTCTCAAAATTAAAGGGCGCTTAAGACAAATAAATTGATGGAGTTAACCTTTTTTTTATCTAGTATCAATATACTTTATGTTAAGGAAAGAGCTTTTACAAGAGGGTTGATTAGAGATTTCTTGTAAAAACACCAGCCCTGCTCAGTTTATAATGAGAATATTATAATATTTTTTATTCCATGTATTAGTCTCTCATTATGTACATAAAGGAGGAGCCGTATGAGATGAAAATCTCATGTACGGTTCTGAAACGGAGATTCGTTGAATCGAATGACGACCGTAACGGATGTCGGCTCAATCCGAAGGAAATTATGCGGAAGCTTTACAGAATTATTATGAAGCTATGCGACTAGAAGTTGATCCCTATGATCGAAGTTATATACTCTATAACATAGGCCTTATCCACACAAGAAACGGAGAACATACAAAAGCTTTGGAATATTATTTTCGTGCACTAGAACGAAACCCATTCTTACCACAAGCCTTTAATAATATGGCCGTGATCTGTCATTACGTGCGACTATCTCCACTATAGAAAAAAAAATGGAAAAAAGAACAAATGTATTAATAAATACTATAAAAAAAGATAGGATTTCTACATATGTATCGTCTAAAACAACGATTTTTATTAGCTGTAGCAAAAAAATAAACTTCATAAAATTTTAAGTATGAATATGAAGAAATAGGTATGCCTAGATACTTTATTCAATGGATAAAGGATCTAATTGATAG